ATTAATATTTATAAAAAATATCAAGGTGGTTTATCGGTTTGATTAGAAAGTTCCAATCATAAGGATATTGGAACTTTATATTTTTTGTTTGGTTTATGATCAGGTATAATTGGCACTAGTTTGTCTTTAATTATTCGTTTAGAGTTGGCTAAACCAGGGATTTTATTAGGTAATGGTCAGCTTTACAATACTATTATTACAGCCCATGCTATTTTAATGATTTTTTTTATGGTTATACCTAGAATAATTGGTGGTTTTGGTAATTGAATATTACCGTTAATGTTGGGTGCTCCTGATATAAGTTTTCCTCGTTTAAATAATTTAAGTTTTTGATTATTACCTACTGCTATGTTTTTGATTTTGGATTCTTGTTTTGTAGATATAGGTTGTGGTACAAGTTGAACAGTTTATCCTCCCCTTAGTACTTTAGGACATCCGGGTTCAAGGGTAGATTTAGCTATTTTTAGTTTACATTGTGCGGGTTTAAGTTCAATTTTGGGGGGTATTAATTTTATGTGTACTACAAAGAATTTGCGTAGAAGTTCTATTTCTTTAGAGCATATAAGTTTATTTGTGTGAACTGTGTTTGTTACTGTATTTTTGTTGGTGTTGTCGTTACCAGTTTTGGCTGGGGCTATTACTATGTTATTAACTGATCGTAATTTAAATACTTCTTTTTTTGATCCTAGAACGGGTGGGAATCCTTTAATTTATCAACATTTGTTTTGATTTTTTGGTCACCCTGAAGTTTATATTTTAATTTTACCTGCTTTTGGTATTATTAGTCAATCAACTTTGTATTTAACTGGTAAAAAAGAGGTATTTGGTTCTTTGGGGATAGTTTATGCTATTTTAAGGATTGGTTTAATTGGATGTGTAGTTTGGGCTCATCATATGTATACTGTAGGTATAGATTTAGACTCTCGTGCTTATTTTACTGCGGCCACAATAGTAATTGCGGTTCCTACCGGTGTAAAAGTTTTTAGTTGATTAGCTACTTTATTTGGTATAAAAATAAAGTTTCAGCCATTGTTATTATGAGTTTTAGGTTTTATTTTTTTATTTACTATTGGTGGATTAACGGGTGTAGTATTATCTAACTCAAGTCTAGATATTATTTTACACGACACTTATTATGTGGTTAGTCATTTTCATTATGTTTTAAGGTTGGGGGCTGTATTTGGTATTTTTACAGGTGTAAGTTTATGATGAAGTTTTATAACAGGGTTTGTCTATGATAAATTAATAATGTCTGCTGTGTTTTTTTTAATATTTGTTGGTGTAAATTTAACTTTTTTTCCTTTACATTTTGCGGGTTTACATGGTTTTCCTCGTAAGTATATAGATTACCCAGATGTTTATTCTGTTTGAAATGTTATGTCATCGTACGGTTCTATAATTAGTGTTTTTGCTATATTTTTATTTATGTATGTTTTAATTGAGTCATTTTTTAGTTATCGTTTAGTTTTAGTTGATAATTTTACTAATAGTAGGCCAGAATATAGTTATAGTAGATATGTTTTTGGTCATAGTTATCAAAGTGATATTTATTTTAGAAGAACAGTAATAAAATAGTAAATTAGTAAATTCTATTATTATATTTAGTATATTTAATTGCAAATTAAAAGGTTAATAGAATTTTGATTGTAATAAGATAGGATATATGTAGTCTGTTAGGTTCATACCCTAAAGGTTTTTCTTGTTAAAAATCTTAGTATATTAAGTACAATTTATTGTCAATAAATAGGTTGAGGATTTTAGTTAGTTCTTTAGTATAAAAAAGTATGTTTGATTTCCAATCAAAGGGTTTATAGAATTATTGGGTAATTATTTTCAGGGTTTTAATTTAAATTTTTCTAATAGTTTATTTGCTTGTTATATGGATTGATTTCATAGTTTTAATTGTAGTCTTTTATTAGGTGTTTTGGTTTTTGTGGTTTTTTTATTTTTATTTTTAATAGGAAATACTTGATATTTTAAGAGTAAAAAAATTGAGTACCAATTTGGTGAGTTGTTGTGTAGAATTTTTCCCACTTTGATTTTGTTAATACAAATGGTACCATCTTTAAGTTTATTATATTATTATGGTTTAATAAACTTAGATAGTAGATTAACAGTTAAAGTCACTGGACATCAGTGATATTGGAGTTATGAGTTTAGAGATATCCCTGGGCTAGAATTTGATTCTTATATAAAGTCTTTGGATCAGTTAAATGTAGGTGAACCTCGTTTGTTAGAAGTAGATAATCGTTGTGTAGTACCTTGTGATACTAATATTCGTTTTTGTATTACTTCTGGAGATGTAATTCATTCTTGAGCATTATCAAGATTGTCAGTAAAATTAGATGCAATGAGTGGTATTTTAAGTACTTTAATGTATAGTTTTCCAATAGTGGGTGTATTTTATGGTCAATGTTCAGAGATTTGTGGTGCTAATCACAGTTTTATACCTATTGCTGTGGAGGTAACTTTAATAGATAATTTTAAAAGTTGGTGTTATTTAAATATAGATTAAAAGCTATTTAGTTTATTTAAAATATTTATTTGTGGTATAAAGGAATTAATGGCTTTAAATTTTAATTTTTTATTTTTTAGTATTGCATACTATTATATGAGAATTTTATGTTAATAAAATATAGAAATAAAGAGTAGAATTTTTTTTTGTTTTGTTGTTTCATAACAAAGATTAAAAAAATTAGTGTTGAAAAGTCGTTCTTTATTATATTTGTTTTGTTAGTTATATTAGAAATTTATATTGTTTTATTATTACTTTTTAAAATAATGACTTAAAGTATCATTATATTTAGTTTTATAACTGTTTATTTGTATGAATTTTTTTTTTAAAAAATTAATTATTAATTTTTTAATAATTTTATTATATATAAATTAGTAGATTTTTTATAATGATATTATTAGTAATAATATAATAAGAAAACTCAAAGTTTAATCAAATGTTTTTTAAAGACTTAGGCTTTATATTAAAGTTTGCTTCTGCCCAGTGAAAATTAAATGGCAGTCTTAGCGTGAGGACATTAAGGTAGCAAAATAATTTGTGCTTTTATTGAGTTCCAGTATGAATGAAGTTATTGGTTAATTTATTTTCTTATTTTATTATTGAATTTATATCTAAATAAAAAAATTTAGTTGTAATTAAACAAAGATAAGTCTTCGGAAATTCTTTTTAAATTAAAAATTTGTTTTTTATTTAAAATTTTCTAGGGCAGAATATTATATAATTGTTATTTCTATTAATAATTTTGTGAATTACTCCGGAGTTAACAGAAAATCATACCTAATCTAGTTCTTATAGTAAGGTAAGTTTTACATCGATGTTGTATTTAAGTTTATTAAAAAAGGAGAAGATTTAATTATTAAGACTGTTCTTCTTTAAATTAACTTAACGTGATATTAGTTTAATTCATTGTAAGATAGAATTGTTTATCTTGTTAATTATTTATTTTTAGTGTTATTAGTACGAAAGGAAAGTTATAAAAGTTTAAAACTTTTTAAGGGAAGACCTTAATATTTGTTATTTATGTAGTTGCGTTTGTTGCTTTTTTTTTGTTGTTGTTGTTATATTTATTAAATTTTTTGTTGAGTATTAAGAATATAGAATTATTAAAAGTTAGTACTTTTGAGAGTGGATTTTTAAGTATTGGGAAAGTACAGAATTCATTTAGTATTCATTTTTTTGTTATTATATTGATATTTGTAATTTTTGATTTGGAAATTGTAATGTTTTTAGGTTTATTAATTTCTGATTTTACATCTTTTATTAGTTTTTTAATATTAATATTTTTTATTTTAGGGGGTTTTTATATAGAATGATGATACGGTAAATTGGTTTGGGTTATTTAATTGATATTTTAATTTTTTTGATTAGTTTTTTATTTATAATAGTGTTATTAATAATTTTGTGTTTACCATTTATAAAGGTGGGTATTTTTATGTTTGAGTGAGAATTTTTATCTTTAAAATTAAATTTGTATTTTAGTAGAGTTTTATTTTCATTAATTTTAGGTATTGTAACTTTAATTGTGTTATTTTTCAGAACTTATTATTTAGATAGTGAGTTAAATTTTAATTATTACTATTTTGTTTTATTAATTTTTGTAGGTAGAATATTTATATTAAATTATAGTAATAGGGTATTTACTATAATGTTGAGTTGAGATTTGTTGGGAATTTCTAGTTTTTTTTTAGTTTTATTTTATAATAATTGGGACAGAAGCTCGGGTGCTATAAATACAGCTCTTACTAATCGTGTGGGTGATTTTTTTATATTTGCTTTTTTTAGAAGAACTTTGTTTTACAGTTATTATTTTTTAACTCTGGAGTTTATGTGTGAGTTAATGGTTTTAATATTATTAATTACGTCTTTAACTAAAAGAGCTCAGTTTCCCTTTAGAAGTTGATTGCCTAAAGCTATAAGTGCCCCAACACCTGTTAGTTCGTTAGTACATAGAAGAACTTTAGTAACAGCGGGTTTAATTTTGTTAATAAATTATTCTAATATTTTATTGAATAGATATATATTGTTTTTTATGTTAATTTTAGGAATATTTACTATATTTTTTTCAAGATTGACAGCGCTAGTGGAAGAAGATATAAAGAAAGTTGTAGCTTTAAGGACTTTATCTCAAATAGGATTTTCTATAGTAACGTTGGGTGTGGGTTTAAGTTTTATTTCTTTTATTCATTTGGTAAGTCACGCATTGTTTAAAAGTTGTTTATTTATACAAGTAGGGTATATTATTCACGGGAATTATGGACAACAAGATGGACGTGGTTATGGGTATAATGGTGCTTTTCCTTTATTTATGCAATTACAATTATTAGTTACACTTTTTTGTTTGTGTGGTTTAATATTTTCTAGGGGTATAGTTAGTAAAGATTTAATTTTAGAATTGTTTTTTTTTAATAATTATATAATGTTTTTTAGTTTAATATTTTTTGTATCTATTTTTTTAACTTTTGGGTATAGTTATCGTTTGTGAAAAGGTATGTTTATAAGGTTTTCTAAAGTAGTGGGAAGGTTTAGACCGGGTTTTGTTATAAATTATTTAAGATTATTATTAGTAGTTCTTTCAGTAGTTTTTTTGTGGTGAATAAACACTAACATATTTTTGTTACCCAGAATTTTTTTATATTTTGATATATTTGTCCCATTATTTTATATTTTTATATTAATTTTTTTGAGTTTTTTTTTATTTAAATACTTATTAAAGGAATTAGCTTATAAATTTTTAGTAGATTATTTTGCTAAAAACGTTATTATTAAGCTAAAAAATTTAAAGTTTTTGGATATAGGCTTAAATAAGTTAGGTTATGTAGGTTTTAATAGTTTTGGAAGTTTTAGTTACGTTTTCAATTATTTTTTTAGAGCTTTTAAGTATAATAATATTTTAATTATTATTTTTTTAATTTTTTTACTTTTATGGGGTTTTAATTTAAGTGTAAAATATATGACTTGCATTCATAAAATTTATAACTCTAACATATTATAATATATATTATATTAATATGTAATATTAATATAATATTATACTAAAAAATGGAAAGATAATATATTAGGGAGCAGTGTTTAGTTTATATAAAATATAATATTTGGGTTATTAAGATGTATATACTGAGGATTTTTAGTTTAAGTAGAATGTATCACTTACAATGATAGGGTTTTAAAATCTTATATTAGGTTTATTGTTAGTGGCTTCAGTGCTTTTTGGTTTGATAAGTTATGTTAATATAGATCCTATAAAAAGTTCGTTTTTTTTAATTGGTAGTATATTGATGGTAATGCCTTTAATAAGTTATGTTGGCAGTGTATGATTTTCTTATTTTGTAAGATTACTTTTTTTAAGAGGCATTTTTGTAATTTTGGTTTATTTTTCTAGTTTGTCAAAATTTGGTGATAACAAGGTTTATTTAGTTTTATTGGGTTTAATTTTAACTGTTTTATTTTTTATATTCGATATGAAGTGATTAAAGGTGGGTGTTGGTTTGAATGTTTTTTATTATAAAATTTATTGATATTTGCTGCTGTATATTTTTTTTGTGTTGTTGGGTTTTATAAATTTTACTAGTTATTTTTTGAGTTTTTCGGGGGCTTTGCGTAAAGTTTAAATTATTTTTTTGTTTATTAGATTATTAATGTTAATGTTTAAGTGGTATCGTTTAATTTTTATTTTAATTTCTTTAGAGTTTTTAATAATAAGTTTGTTTGTTAAGTTAATGGGGGTTGTCACTGAGTTTATATTTTTTTATTTTATGTGTTTTTCAGTAGTATCAAGAATTTTGGGTATGGTAATTATAGTGGGTAGCATAAAGTTTTTTGGTGCCGATAATTGTATTTTTTATAGATTTAAGTTAAGTTAAACTATTAATTTTCAAAATTAAAAATTTTAATCTATAATTAGGAGATAATAGTATATTTTAGTATATTTTATTTTCAATAAAATGGAAAATTTATCTTATAAAGATTGCTTTTATAGATTTTAAATTTGATTATGGTTTGTAAATAGTTAAAATAATATTATTTAAGTTTAATTTATTTAGTGGGCAATGTTATTTTACCCCGGTAATTAATTGTTTGTATAATACTTGTTCCAGAATAATCGGCTAGGCTTGTAAAATTTTAACTTTATTTTTGGATTATTACAAAATTGTTACTATTATTTATATAATTTTAGGTTAAATTTTAATTATTTTGTTTTGTATTTTTGTAATAAGAAAATTTGATAAATGAATTAGATTAGTACCTAATTAATCAAATTTTAATAGTGCAGGAGTAAAGTTATATTTAAACTGAAAGAATATTGGCAGATTTTCTAAATTATCTTTGGAGGTTGAGTAATAATTGAGAACCCTCATTAACTACTATTTTATTAGGCTTATGTATGATCGTTTATTTTATACTTAAGGTATATAAATAAAAATTTTTAATTTTTAAAAATAGATATATATTTAGTTTATAAAAAAGTAATATTTGGCCTACAATATTTTATTATGTGGATTTTATAGTTGGTTAATAAATGAAAATGTAAAAGACAGTAAAAAAATTTTTATGGTTTTTTGAAGATTATTTAGAGATGGTACAAATCATCCATCAATTGCCTATAGGGGAGTAAGTTGTAGTAAAGTAGATTTAGGGGAACCTTAATCTAATAATGAACTATTATTTCTTTGTTTTGAAAACAAAGTTAAAGATTGTATCTTGTAGTTTTTAGGGGTTAGTTTAATTAAGAATAGTTGACTGTTAATCAAAGGGTTTACTTCTAATACAAGATTGTAGTTTATTAAAAATATTAGATTGTAAATCTAAAGATTAAAGTCTTGTTGATTAATATATTGTTAATTTTAATTTTGATAATGGTGTGTATTTTACAGGCTATTGCTTTTATTACTTTGTATGAGCGTCATTTATTGGGTGGTAGCCAGAATCGTTTAGGTCCCACTAAAGTAAGTTTTATAGGTGTTTTGCAGGCTTTATTGGATGGGGTAAAGTTATTAAAGAAAGAGCAATTTACACCTATTAATTCTTCAGATATATCTTTTTTATTGGTTCCTGGGATTTCGTTTGTTGTTATGTATTTAGAGTGATATGTGTTACCTTATTTTTTTAATTTTATAAGGTTTGAGTACAGTTTGTTATTTTTTCTTTGTTTAATTGGATTTTCAGTTTATACCACTTTAATTAGTGGTGTGGTTAGAAAATCAAAGTATGGTATTATCGGTGCTTTGCGTGCTAGAAGACAAAGTATTTCTTATGAAATTGCTTTTGCTTTGTATATATTAGCTATTATTATTCATAGTAGTGTATTTTCTTTTGTAGTGGGAAAAAGTTTAAGTTTATTAGTGATGTACTTACCCTTTTTAATTATAATTATTGCAGAATTAAATCGTGCACCTTTTGATTTTGCTGAAGGTGAAAGAGAGTTGGTTAGTGGTTATAATGTTGAGTTTGGAAGAGTAGCATTCGTTTTGTTATTTTTAAGTGAGTATGGTTGTTTAATTTTTTTTAGTGTGCTGGGTTCGTGTTTATTTTTTAATTTTAGTTTGCTTGGTAGTTTTTTTATTTTTTCTTTGTTAATTTTTATTCGTAGCTCTTACCCTCGTTTTCGTTATGATATAATAATATCTATGTTTTGATTTAAATTTCTTCCTATTTCTTTAATTTATTTGAGTTATTTTTATATTTTATTTGCTTATTAATCAAGTTTATTTTTTAGATATTTTTATGTTTGTATTTTTTTTACAATATATTTTGTATTTTAAAGAAAGTATGTTAAATGTTATTGTAAAAAAGTTTTTTAAGGAACTAATTAATGTTTTTAGGTACAGGAATAGTTTACCTTTAAGTTCTGTTATTTCTTTTTTTACTTTTATTATTTTGTTAATTTGCTGTTTTGGCGGTTATTTTACTTATTCTTTTTGTCCTTGCGGAATAATTGAGTTTACATTTGTTTATGCTGTAGTAGCTTGAATAAGAACATTGTTAACTTTTATTTCTAGGGAAAAATTTTCTGTTTATATGAGTAAATCAGGTGATTCATATTTGAAAACTTTAAGTATGTTATTAGTAGAAATTGTAAGAGAATTTTCTCGTCCTTTGGCTTTAACTGTGCGTTTAACTGTTAATATTATAGTGGGTCATTTGATTAGTATAATAATTTATATAGGTTTAGAAAGTTCTTTGGGTGAGAAATATGTGTGAATCAGAATTTTTGCTATTATAATGGAATGTTTTGTATTTTTTATTCAAAGTTATATTTTTTCTCGTTTGATTTTTTTATATTTAAATGAGTAATTTAAAAATTGAAGATGTTAACTTAATTTTAAAGTGTCAAATTTTTAATTTGAAAATGTTTTTTACACATCTTATTTTTTTTTGTTAATATAGCATAAGAAGTGCATTTGTTTTAAGCGCAAAAGATAAAAGTTAACTAACAGGTTTTGTACAAGTCTTCTAAATTTGTCTTAGGATTTCCTGCCTGTTTTTGTATATTTTTTTGTTTTTATTGGTTTTTTTTTTGGCTGGTTTGTCATTAATTGTTAATAATTTTATTATTTGATGGGGAGTATTTTTAATTATAACTTTATTATTTGTTATAATTAATAAAATAACCTTAAGTTATTCTAGTTTGTTTAATTATTTCATTATACAAGAGGTTTTGGGGTTAATATTTTTATTATTAAGTGTAAGTTTATTGCAGTTATTGGTAGTGTTAATTAAAGTAGGTGTAGCTCCACTGCATTTTTGGATTTTTAGAGTTTTAAATAATGTTTATGGTTTTAATTTAATATGATTTTTAACTTTTCAAAAGTTACCTTTTTTAGTTATTATAATCCAATTAATAGAATTTTATGTTTTAATTTTATTTGTAGTGGGTTTAATGATATGCTTGGTTCAAATGTTATTGTTAAAATCTTATAAAAGATTGTTGATTTTATCATCAACAGAATCTTTTAATTGAATTATTTTGGGTTTTTTAATATCTATATTTAGTGTTTTTTTAATTTTTATATATTATTTTTTTTTGATGTTATATTTAGTACCTAAATTTGAAAATGAAAATTTTTATAGTTACGTTAGTTGGGAAACTATATTAATTTTTATAAATATACCCTTTAGTGTTAATTTCTTTGTAAAGATTTTTGCTTTAGGGGAATCTTTGGTGTTGATGGATTTTTGGTTTTTATTGGTGTTATTTTTGATATTTTTGTCTGTGCTATCATTGGGTTTTTGAATAGTTAATTTAAGGGTAAAGAATTTTTTTACTAATAAGTATAACAAGTTTGGTTTTTTTATATTTTTACCAATAATGTTTTTGGTGTTATTATAAATTTCATTAGTAAAATTTATTATGTTATCTTGATAAGGTAAAGTTCTTAGGATGAAATAAAAATGTTAAATAGATATTACTATGTTTGATTACGGTTCAAAAAGAATATACATTTTTGTAGTTTAGTTTAGAAAGAATATTTATTTTTGGTGTAAAAGGGTTTAATTACAAAGTTTTAAATCTTGTTAGTTTAATAAAAATATAACTCTGAAGAAGTTAAGATTATTAAGATAATAAAAAGAATAAATAATGTTAGTAATTTTGTTAATTCATTGGTTGTTACTTTACCTTCAAGAAAAAGATTGACTATCGGGTGAAATTTTGGTAGAATATTGGGTATAATTTTAGTTTTTCAGATTGTTACTGGTACTTTTTTAGCATTTTATTATACTGCGGACGGTAGAATAGCTTTTGGAGCAGTCCAATATATTATGTATGAAGTAAATTATGGTTGAATTTTTCGTATTTTTCATTTTAATGGTGCTAGTTTATTTTTTGTTTTTTTATATTTGCATATTTTTAAAGGTCTTTTTATAATAAGTTATCGTTTAAAAAAAGTATGAGCTTCGGGTTTAACAATTTATTTATTGGTAATAATAGAAGCTTTTATAGGTTATGTTTTGGTTTGAGCCCAAATAAGTTTTTGGGCGGCTGTTGTTATTACTAGTTTGTTAAGTGTAATTCCTATTTGAGGTACTACTATTGTAATATGAATTTGAAGAGGTTTTGGTGTAACTAGAGCAACTTTAAAGTTTTTTTTTGTTTTACATTTTTTAGTACCTTGAGGTTTATTATTATTAGTTTTAGCTCATATAATTTTTTTACATAGAACAGGTAGTACTTCGAGACTTTATTGTCATGGGGATTATGATAAAATTTGTTTTGGTCCGGATTATTGAAATAAGGATGCTTATAACATTGTTTTTTGATTAATTTTTGTGGTTTTTAGATTATTAAATCCTTTTGTTTTAGGTGATCCTGAAATGTTTATCGAAGCTGATCCAATAATAAGACCTGTTCATATTGTGCCTGAGTGGTATTTTTTGTTTGCTTATGCTATTTTACGTGCTATTCCTAATAAAATTTTAGGGGTTATTGCTTTGTTAATAAGTATTGTAAGGTTTTATTTGTTTGTTTTAGTAAATAATTATAGTTCTTGTTTGACAAAGTTAAATAAATTAATAGTATTTTTTTTTATTATTGTTTCTGTAATTTTGAGCTGATTGGGTCAGTGTTTAGTAGAGGAGCCTTTTATTATTTTAAGACCAATTTTTTCTTTGTTATATTTTTTTATTATTTTTGTTATAATTTTTGTATTTAAGTTTAGTAATAAATTGTTTTTATTCATATTTAGTATATTAAATATATTAGATTTAGATTCTAAAGAAATAAATATGATATATTACATAATTTTCATATTTTAAGTTTATCAAGTTATGCTTATTTTATATTTTTTGCTTCTTTAAGTTTGACTTCTTCATTTGTTATTTTTTTTAAGTACGGTTTGGTTTTACCTTTTATTTTTAGTTTGTTTGTGGTATTATTTATTGCTTTTGCCTGAGGCAAAGATATTTCTATAGAAGGTTTAAGTGGTTATCATAATTTTTTTGTTATAGATGGGTTTAAGTTTGGTGTAGTTTTATTTATTTTTAGGGAGTTTATATTTTTTTTTAGGATTTTTTGAGTATTTTTTGATGCTGCTTTAGTACCTGTTCACGAGTTGGGTGAAACCTGGTCTCCTATAGGTATACATTTGGTTAATCCATTTGGTGTTCCTTTATTAAATACTATTATTTTATTAAGAAGAGGTGTTTCTGTCACTTGGGCCCATCACAGATTATTAAGTAATAAAAGTTGTACTAATAGTATAATTTTAACTTGTGTTTTAGCTGTTTATTTTACTAGAATTCAATTAATAGAGTATATAGAAGCTAGATTTTCTATTTCTGATGGTATTTTTGGTAGAATTTTTTATTTATCTACGGGTTTTCATGGTATTCATGTACTATGTGGGGGTTTATTTTTAGGTTTTAATTTATTACGTTTAGTAAAATCTCATTTTAATTATAATCATCATTTAGGTTTAGAATTTGCTATTTTATATTGACATTTTGTTGATGTAGTGTGGTTATTTTTATTTGTGTTTGTGTATTGATGATCTTATTGCTTATTTAGTTTAAAAAGAATTTATAACTTGTAATTATAGGGTTAAGTAAGCTGTTGTAGAGTTTTTGTTTTTAAGTCTTTTATTTTTTTATTTACCCACTTATTTTGTTTTTTTTTTATTACTTTTTAGATTAGTATTATTTAACAATCTGTCTTGAGCTGGTTTGTTTCTTGTTGTTGATTCTTATATTTTTGTGTTGTTGATTTTTATAATAATTTTTATTTATGGTATGGTATTAATTAGTGAGTTAAATTTTAACTTAATCTTATTAAGGGGTTTATTAATTTTGATTTGTTTGTTTTTTTTTGTGTCTAGGAATATATTAATACTATATATATTTTTTGAACTTTCTATGTTTCCAATTTTAATTATAATTTTAGGTTTTGGGGCGCAAGTGGAAAAAATTGGTTCTGGTTATTATTTGTTGTTTTATGCTAGAATTTGTTCTTTTCCTTTTTTATTTATTTATTATAAAAGAAATTTTATGTTTAGTTTTAATTATTATGATTTTTTATTGTCCTGAGAAATATTTTTTATTTTATCTTTAAGGTTTATAATAAAATTTCCTGTATATTTTTTACATTTATGATTACCTAAAGCTCATGTAGAGGCACCCACTACGGCCAGAATGTTATTAGCTGGTTTATTGTTAAAATTAGGTACAGCTGGGTTTATACGTGTTACGGGAAGATTTAATTTTATTTATAATAATTTTTGAATTTATATCTCTTTAGTCGGAATAATTTTAGCAGCTGTTACTTGTACATTTCAAAGCGATTCTAAGTCATTAGCAGCTTATTCTTCTGTGACACATATAAGTTTTTTGTTGTTGTCTCTTAGTTTAATATTAATAAGAAGTAAAGTTGGTGGATTAATAACTATGTTGGCACATGGTTACACTTCTACTTTAATATTTTATTTTATTGGGGAGTTTTACCACAGTTCTTCTAGACGTATGATTTATTTTATAAACAGATTTTTTAGTTCTAGAATATTATTTGGTATTATTTTTTCACTTGTTTTTTTATCTAATAGGGGTGTTCCGCCTTCTTTAGCCTTTTTAGCTGAGTTTATAATCATTATTAATAGGTTTATGTATAGTAAATTGTTAATATTTTTTATTTTTTTATATTTTATAATTGCTTTTTATTATTCACTATTTTTAATTATTAATTCTTTAATGGGAAAAATATTGGTAAATTTTAATAAGTGAGGAGGTGGTTTTTCTATAGCTTTAGTTTTAATAATATATAATGTATTTTGGTTGAGAATGTTTTATTAATGTTCACATTAATAAATTTTTATGGATTTTAAGAGTTAATTTGATTGAAAATAAATACTCTTAT